GTTATAATACTTTAAAAAAATTAAAACTATAGTAAATAATAAACTCGTTATTACGCATGCGTAGTAATTATATATTAAATATTTTATTAATAATAATATATTTATTATAAATAATATAATAATAAATCTACCTCTACTCATAAAGAGGTAGATTTAATTATCTATAAGATTTTAATAACATATAATAAATATTTTATTATTAATAATATATTTAATATAAATAATATAATAATAAATCTACCTCTACTCATAAAGAGGTAGATTTAATTATCTATAAGATTTTAATAACATATAATAAATATTTTATTATTAATAATAAAAAAAAAAAAGAAAGATTTAGCTATAGTTTAATTATATATATATTATAATATATAAAATATTATTAATTTGTTAAGTAAATTATTAGTCTCCCAATAATTATTAACAACTTACTATTCATTAAGGTGTTAATTATTATTATTATATATTTTTATATACAGGGTGTAAAAAAAGTCCCGGGACGGTTAAATATTTCTTGTATGGTTGACATTAAGCAAAGATTAACACACAATATGCGTTATGGGGCTAAAAAACTATTATTTGGCACTATACGCGGCGCTTGAAGACTATAGGGGGACGTCCCACCATGGGTATGAAGACAAACTTTTATGGAAGCACCTATCAAGTTGTACATCAAATTAAAGCCCTCTATAAGCAGAAGTCAACGCCGCAAACCCGACCTCAAAAGGACGCCTAGTTTCAAAATGGCGGCCAAAAACGGTTTGAATGTTGTTAGTTGCATACTTATAAGTAATAGCGCAAGAGTTTCGCCAAGAATACTTCGCACGTTATTGGATAGTGTCAGATAAAAATGTACTTCATTGTTGTCAATGTAAACAAAGTTTGAAAGCCTTACTTTAAACCGGAAATTGGGAAAACCTGTTTCCTTAACAAATAACATTGAAACGTATGACTTCTTCATGTGAGCTTTCGTAGTCTCTACAGTTCCTCAACAGCTATTGTACTACTTGTAGTTTAGGTTTACGTATTAGTTTCTTGTACATACGCATTCGTAAAAATTAGTTTTACTACGCATTCTTTCTTTTTTGTGCACTTTCTTTTTCCAATCATGTCACTTGACGAACGTGAAAGAATAACATTGTTATTTGTTAAGGAAACAGATTTTCCCAATTTCCGGTTTAAAGTAAGGCTTTCAAACTTTATTTACATTGACAACAATGAAGTACATTTTTATCTGACACTATCCAATAACGTGCGAAGTATTCTTGGCGAAACTCTTTTGCTAATACGAGGGTCGTTCAATAAGTAACGAGACAAATTACTAATTTTCAAAAACGGCTAAATTGATCCATATGAAACTTTCAGGACATGAAGTTGGCAACCTTGCGATCACATGTGATCAGCTGTTCAATTGTATTTTGTAAACATAACCGCAAATTGACTCAGTCAACAATGGCGAGTCCGCTTGAGAATTGCACCGTGGAAGAACAACGGGCCGTGATCAGATTTTTAGTCGCAGAAGGTGAGAAAGGTAGTGAAATCCACAAAAGAATGTTAAAAGTGTACGGAGACAATTGTTTGAATCGTTCAAACGTTTACAAATGGGTAGAACAGTTTCAAAGTGGCCGTACAAAAGTTTGTGACAATCAACGCAGTGGACGACCGGTCGAAGTTGGGACTTCCTCTCTCGAATCTCGGATTGACGCGTTTATTCGGGACAATAGGCGTATCACTGTTGAATTGATAAGTGAAAAAGTCAAGATAAGACCTGCTATTCGAACGAAACGCCGCGGGCTCTTGACTAAAGGCGTGATTTTGCTTCATGACAACGCCCGTCCACATACGGCGCAGCTGACGAAAGAAAAACTTCAGAAACTAGGGTGGGAGATCCTTCCACATCCTCCCTACAGCCCCGACCTCGCCCCATCAGACTTCCATCTCTTTGGACCCCTTAAAGAGGGTCTACGAGGGAAACATTTTCAATCCAATGAAGAGGTCAAAAATCACGTGCAACAGTGGCTTCGACATCAACCTAAAGAATTTTATGCCAAGGGCATTTACAAATTAGCAGAAAGATGGGACAAGTGTATAAGTGTTGCTGGGGACTATGTTGAAAAGTAACCAAAGTTTTGTACTGATTGAATAAACCGTTTTTGAAAATTAGTAATTTGTCTCGTTACTTATTGAACGACCCTCGTATTTTATATAAAAAATTATAAATTATAATATAATCATTTACAATTAAATAGAGTTACTGTTTTATCACTTTGATAAAAAAATATGATAATATATTTAAAATTTTTATATATAAAAATAAAAAATAATTTTTATAAAAAAAAAAAAAAAAATTAAAAAAAAATTAAAAAAATATTATTAATAAATATATAAAAAAAAAATATATAAAGATTATTGAACTAATCTAGAAATTATTATTGGAATAAGTGAGATTAATGAAATCTCTAAACCACATCAAATGGTAATTCAATTATTAGATCTAATAGATATAAGGATTCCAATTATTATTGTTAATGGAAATAATAATTTTCTCGAATCAATTTTTATTAAAAAGAAGGAGGGTTATACTCCTATAAGTAGGGTATGAACCTATTAGCTTTATTAGCTTATCTTTTTGTGATTAAATGTATGAAGCATATAGAATTTTGATTTCTAAAGATAAGTTTAATTCTTAAATTCACAATGAAAGTAGAGTTGCTACATGATTTATTCTATCAAAATAATCCTTTTTCAGGCATTTCATAATACTTAAAAAAATTAAAACTATAGTAAATATATATTGTTACGCATACGTATATAATATATATTAAATATTTTATTATTAATAATATATTTATTAAAAATAATATAATAATAAATCTACCTCTACTCATAAAGAGGTAGATTTAAATATATTTAAGATTTTAACAATATATAATAAATATTTTATTATTAATAATATATTTAATATAAATAATTAATATATATATATATATATAATAAATTAAATAATTAATTTAAATTAAAAAAATACTTTTATTATATATTAAATCTTTCTTTTTTTTTAAAAAAAAAAAGAAAGATTTAGCTATAGTTTAATTATATATATATTATAATATATAAAATATTATTAATTTGTTAAATTAATTATTAGTCTCCCAATAATTATTAACAACTTACTATTCAATAAGGGGATAATTGTTATTATTAACTATAACCTTTAATTAAATATAAAATAAGTTTTATTCTTGCTTATTTTTATTAATTATTTATATTAATTATATGAATAATTTTTAATTAATTTTTATCAGTAATAAGTATTTTTATATATTATTATTAATATTAAGATATATAATTATAATGGATAAAAATTGTGCCAGCATTCGCGGTTATACAATTTATTTAAATTAATATATTAAATTTTAATTAATAAATTTTATGAAAGTATATTATTGGAGGTTAGGTGGAATTTTCTTTATTCTTAATTTCTTCTTAATTTTTAGTAAATTAATTTATTAAACTAGGATTAGATACCCTATTATTTTTAATATAATTAATAAAAATTTGAATATTATTTGTTATGTTCTTTTAAACTCAAAGAATTTGGCGGTAATTTATTATTTTAGAGGAATTTGGTTTTTAATTGATAAACCACGATAAATTTTACTTAATTAAGTTACTTGTATATCTCTATAATTTGGAATGTTTCTATAGTATTATTTTCTTTAATTATTTTATTTTTATATTAGGTCAAGGTGCAGTTTATTATTAAGTGAATTTGAATTACTTTAATTTTAAATATTTTGGTGAATTTTAATTATTATAATTTTTAAATAGAATTTAATAGTAATTTTGAATAATTATTCAATTTGAATTTTACACTAAGTTATGTACATATTGCCCGTCACTCCCATTAAGTTGGGATAAGTCGTAACAAAGTAACCTAACTGGAAAGTTAGGTTAGAAGTTCAGAGTGTAGCTTATTTTAAAGCCTTTTATTTACACTAATAAGAAAATTAATTATTCATTCTGATCTATTTATTATGACATAAGATTTATATTTTATTTAAATTTTAGTATAAAAGAACTATTTAATTTTAATTATTAAATTGGTTAATTATATTTTTAATAAATTTTTATAGTACCTTTTGTATCAGGGTAAATTAATTTATTAATTTATATTTTATTCCCGAAATAAATTGATCAATTAAAATTTTTAATTTACTTGTAAAATAAAGTAATTTAATTATTTAATTGTAGATATATTCTATTCGATTTTTGTTATATCTGGTTTTTTAAGATTAAATTTAATTTTGTATTAAGTTATTAATATTATTTTATAAAGGATAATCTTTATATTTTTGTAAAATTTTAATTATTATAATTTTATTAGTTTTTAAATTTTAAATTTAGTTATTAATATATTTTGTTAATTTAATAATTATTTATTTTAATTTATTTTTTTATTAAATTAATTTATATAACTTTTATATAATTTATATTTTGATTTTATTAGTAAAATTTTTATTTATTGATTAATGAATTCGACAAATTTAATTTTCAACTGTTTATCAAAAACATTTTTTTTAGTTAATTATTGAAAGTACAATCTGCCCTATGAATTTGATTAAATGGCTGCAGTATTTTAACTGTACAAAGGTAGCATAATAATTAGTCTTTTAATTGAGGACTGGAATGAAAGATTTAATGAGAAATTAATTTTATTATTAATAATTTTTAAATTTTATTTTTAGGTAAAAAAGCTTAATTAATTTATTGGGACGAAAAGACCCTATAGAACTTTATTTAATTATTATAAATATAATTTAATTATTAATTTATTTTTAAAAATTAAAATTAGTTGGGGTGACTAATAAATTTAATCTTTATTTATAATATTCATTAATTTATGATTTTTTTGATTTAATTAATTACCTTAAGATTAAGTTACCTTAGGGATAACAGCGTAATTTATATGGGGAGTTCATATCTATATATAAGTTTGCGACCTCGATGTTGAATTAAGATTATAAAAGGAGGAAGCATTTCTTTAAATAAGTCTGTTCGACTTTTAAATTCTTACATGATTTGAGTTCAAACCGGTGTGAGCCAGGTTGGTTTCTATCTTATAAATATTATTTTAATTTAGTACGAAAGGACCAATTAATTTATTATAAATATACTGATTTAATGAATTGGCAGATTTATGTGTTAAATTTAGATTTTAATTAAGTGTTTATATTCACATTCATTAATATATTTTGTTACCTGTTTAATTCTTTTGTTATTAGTAATAGTATCCGTTGGATTTTTTACTTTATTGGAGCGTAAAATTATAGGATATATTCATAATCGTAAAGGTCCTAATAAGGTAGGCTATTTAGGGCTTTTACAGCCTTTTAGAGATGGTATAAAATTATTTTTAAAAGAACAGTTTTTTCCTAAAAACTCTAATTTTGTTATCTATTATATTTGTCCTGCCTTAGGTTTAATTCAATCTCTTTTTATTTGGCTTTTATTTCCTTATTATCACAATTGCATTACTTTTAATTTTGGGTTTTTATTTTTTTTATGTATCTCAAGATTAGGGGTATATAGTTTAATTATTTGTGGTTGATCCTCTAATAGAATTTATTCTACTTTAGGGTGTATACGAAGACTATCTCAGGCCATTTCTTATGAAGTTTCATTATCTTTAATTTTATTTGGGTTTTTCTTATTATGTGACAGATATAATTTAATTAATCTTAATCTATTTCAAGGTATAGGTTGATTTATATTTTTTTCATTTCCAATATTTCTTTGTTGATTTTCCTGTAGTTTAGCTGAAACAAATCGATCCCCTTTTGATTTTTCTGAGGGTGAAAGAGAATTAGTTTCTGGATTTAATATTGAGTATGGTTCAGGTGGGTTTGCTTTATTATTTATTTCTGAATATGCTAGAATTATTTTTATAAGATTATTAACTTGTATAATTTTTATGGGTGGTAATTTTTATTCATTTACATTCTTCTTAAAAATTATTTTAATATGCTTTTTATTTGTTTGGGTTCGTTGTTCATTACCTCGATATCGTTATGATAAGCTTATATATTTAGCATGGAAATGTTATTTACCTTTATCTTTAAATTACATTTTTTTTTGTGTTATTAAAGTTATTATTTTTATATCATTTTTTTTTGTAAAAGTTATTAAAAATAATCTTTATTCTATTTTCAAAATAGATGCTTTATATAAGCTAAATAACTTATTTAATTAATTTATCTCATAATTTAGTAATTATTGGATCAATAATAAATTATTGGATCTATAATAAAGTATAAAAAGTATAATACAGTTAAAATAACTCCTGTATTAGTGTAAGGTAATTCAACTGGTCGTGCACCAATCCATGTTAGTAAAATAATAACTCTAATATAAATTCAGTAGATGTATTGTCTTAATGGGTAAAATGAAATTCCCTTAAATTTTATTTTTATAGAAATTGGGAGAATAACTAAAATTAGAATTGAACAGAATAGTGCTATTACACCTCCTAATTTATTAGGGATAGATCGTAGAATTGCATAAGCAAATAAAAAGTATCATTCAGGTTGAATGTGAACAGGTGTTACTATTGGGTTTGCATCAATAAAATTATCAGGGTCTGACAGTATATAAGGTTCAGATAAATTTAATATTAATAGAGCAGTAATGATTATTATTACTCCCATAATATCTTTAATTGAGAAATAAGGGTGGAATGGAATTTTATCAGAATTAGAATTTAACCCAGTAGGGTTATTAGATCCAGTTGAATGTAAAAAAAAGATATGAATAATTGTTATTATTAAAATAATAAATGGAAGAAGGAAGTGGAGTCTAAAAAATCGTGATAAAGTTGCATTATCAACTGCGAAACCTCCTCACAGTCAATTAACTAATATCCCACCCAGGTAAGGGATTGCTGATAGTAGATTAGTGATTACTGTTGCCCCTCAAAAAGATATTTGTCCTCATGGTAATACGTAACCTAGAAATGCTGTAGCTATAGTAAGTAGTATCAGTACTACCCCCACAATTCAAGTTTTTATATACTTGTATGAACCATAGTAAATTCCACGACCTGTATGGATGTATAAACAAATAAAGAATAAGGATGCACCATTAGAATGTAATGTTCGTATTAATCATCCATAATTTACATTACGGGTAATATGTCTAACAGTATTAAATGCTATATATACATCTGCTGTATAATGTATAGATAACAAAATTCCAGATAAAATTTGGATTGTTAAACATATCCCCAAAAAAACTCCAAAGTTTCACCATCTTGATAGGTTAATTGGTGCTGGTAAGTCAAAAATTGAATAATTAATGATTTTAATTATTTGATTTGTTTTTCGAATTGGTTTATTCATTAATTAATTGCTCGTAGGGGTCCTTTAGAATGTTTAACTATTTTAGTTACTGCAATTATAGTTAATAATAGGTAACATACCAGTATAATAGTTATAAATATAGATTTAGTATTATATATTTTTATTAAGGAAATATTTAATTCTTCATTAATTATGATTCTCTCATTTTCTTTAATTTGAGTCTCGATAAATATTTCGTCAGTGATTGTAATTAAAATTACTATAATTAAGATTAAATTAATCTTTAATTTAAATTTTTCATTTGAAGCAATTCTTCTTATATATATAAATATAATTAGTAATCCTCCGATTATTATTATAAATGTAATTATAGCAAATCAGGAGGATCTCATAATTTTGTTTAAAAGTAAAATAATAAGGGTTGTTTGAATTATTAATATTATTCCTATTGATATAGGGTTGTTTAAGATTGAAATTAATGATGTTACTAATATTATTAGTTTTATAATAATTATTTTAATATCAGCTTATAGTTTATTAAAATAAAATCTTTGGGAGGTTGAGATGTATAATATATACTTGGCTGAAGTTTTAGAAGTGTAAACTTAATTTTAACTTACAAAGTTATTATTTTTATTAAATTACTAAAACTAATGGTTATTTATTTTTATATATTTTTTATAGGTTTATTCTCTTTAATTTTAATTCGTAAACATATTTTATTATGTTTAATTAGTCTTGAATTTGTGGTTTTATCGTTACTTATTATAATTTTAATTTCTTGTTTAATATTTAATTATAGATTTTATTTATATTTAATTATGATAACTTTTTATGTATGTGAGGGGGTCTTAGGGTTATCTATTTTAGTCTATATAATTCGTTGTCATGGTAATGATTATTTATTAAGAATATTCTTATGATAAAAGTTTTTATTTACTTAATTTTTATAATCCCTTTATTATTTTTAAATTTAAATTGAAACTTATTTCAAATCTCTATTTTATTATTAATATTAATATTTTTAACTTTTTCTGGTTTTAAATTTTTTACCCTAATTTCTTATAATTATGGTCTTGATTATTATTCCTATGGTTTAGTAATTTTAACTCTGTTAATTATTTCTTTAATAATTATTTCAAGCAATAAAATCAAGAAATCTTCATTAAATATTTTTTTTATATTAATAAATTTTTTATTATGCTTTAGCCTTTTAATTGTTTTTCTTTCTTTAAATATGTTGGTTATGTATTTATTTTTTGAGTTTAGTTTAGTTCCGTTATTATTATTAATTTACATTTGAGGTTATCAACCTGAGCGATTAATTTCTGGGTTATATTTATTTTTTTATACTCTCTTTGCCTCCCTACCTTTTTTATTAATTATCCTTTATTTTATATTAGATTGTATAACTTTATTTTTTGATATAAATTTTTATATATTGGATAGATTTATTTTACATATATTTTTAATTTTTGCTTTCTTAGTTAAACTACCTATATTTATAGTTCATTTTTGGCTTCCTAAAGCTCATGTTCAAGCACCTGTTTCTGGGTCAATAATTTTAGCTGGATTAATATTAAAGATTGGAGGTTATGGATTAATTCGTTTTATAAGTTTATATGAGTTTTCATATTTTATGAATAGTTATATTTGGTTTTCCCTATCAATTAGAGGCTGTATTATAGTTAGATTAATTTGTTTAATTCAAGGGGATGTAAAATGCATAATTGCTTATTCATCTGTTGCTCATATAAGAATATGTTTAATTGGTTTGCTTAGTTTAAGAACATGGGGGGTATTAGGTTCCTATTTAATAATAATTTCTCATGGGCTTTGTTCATCTTGTATATTTTGTTTAGCAAATTTTTCTTATGAACGGTATCAGAGTCGAAGCTTTTATATTAATAAAGGATTAATTAATTTAATGCCAAGATTTTCTTTTTTTTGATTTGTGTTTTGTGCTTTTAACATAAGTTGTCCGCCAAGCTTAAATTTTTTTAGTGAAATTTTTATTCTAAATAGAATATTATTTTATTGATCTAATTCTTATTTTTATTTTATTTTTATTTCCTTCTTGTCTGCTTGTTTTAGTTATTATTTATATAGATATACTCAACATGGTGTTCCTTACATGCTTTATAGATATTCTTTAGGTAGAATTCGAGAATTTTTAATTATAACAATTCATTTAGTTCCTTTAGTCATAATAATAATTTGTATTAATTTTTTTATTTGTTAGTAGTTAAAGTAGTTTATTAAAAAATAAGGAGTTGTGGATTCCTAGAACCTATTAGGCTTTAACTTGTTAAAATTTAACTTTTTTTTTTATTTTTTTTTTTTTTTTTTTTTTTTTTTTTTTTTTTTTTTTTTTTTTTTTTTTTTTTTTTTTTTTTTTTTTTTTTTTTTTTTTTTTTTTTTTTTTTTTTTTTTTTTTTTTTTTTTATTTTTTTTTTTTTTTTTTTTTTTTTTTTTTTTTTTTTTTTTTTTTTTTTTTTTTTTTTTTTTTGTTTTTTTTTTTTTTTTTTTTTTTTTTTTTTTTTTTTTTTTTTTTATTTATTTCTTCTATAGTTGTTTTATATAGATCAGAATATATAGGTTCTTATGGATTTTCTAGCACTCGATTCTTATTTTTGGTACTTTTATTTATTTTAAGAATAGTTTTAATGGTAATTAGTCCTAATCTTTTAAGAATTTTATTAGGTTGAGATGGTTTAGGGATGGTTTCATATTGTTTGGTTATTTATTATAATTCATTAAGGAGATTTATTTCTGGTATAATTACCTGTTTAACAAATCGATTGGGGGACATTGGAATTTTAATCTCTATTTGTTGAGTCATATCTTATGGTAGTTGACATTTTATATTTTATTTAGATTTTTATTCTAATTATTTATTTTATATGATAATTATTTCTTGTTTTACTAAAAGAGCACAAATTCCATTTTCATCTTGATTACCTGCTGCAATAGCAGCTCCTACTCCAGTTTCTTCTTTAGTTCATTCTTCAACTTTAGTGACGGCAGGAGTTTATTTATTAATTCGGTTTTTCCATCAGTTTAATTTTAATAACTATTATTTTTTATTTTTAAGTCTTATAACTATATTTATATCTTCATTTTGTGCTAATTATGAATTTGATTTAAAAAAAATTATTGCTCTTTCTACTTTAAGTCAATTAGGATTAATAATAAGATCATTATTTCTTGGATTGGTTAATTTATCATTTTATCATCTCCTAAGACATGCTATTTTTAAATCTTTATTATTTTTATGTGCTGGAATTATAATTTATTATATAAATAATAATCAAGATATTCGAATAATAGGGCTAGTAAGTAATTTATTACCTTTCACTACTTCTTGTTTTAATATTTCTTCTCTAGCTCTCTGTGGGTTTCCTTTTCTTTCAGGGTTTTATTCTAAGGATATAATTGTTGAATTAATATTAATGTCTTATTTAAATTTTTTTTTATTTATTTTATTTTATTTATGTCTAGGATTGACTGCTTGTTATAGCATTCGCTTATTTTATTATTCAGTAATTTTTAAAAATAATCAATCAAGTCTTTGTTTAGTTCATGAAAATTTTAATTTAATAAATTGTTCAATTTTTGTGTTAACTTTTTTTTCTGTGTTTTTTGGTTGTTTAATTATGTGGCTTTTTAGCTTAGATTTATCTTTTATTATTCTTCCATTTTATTTAAAGTTGAGTTCTATTATTTTTGTAATAATAGGGTTTTGATTAGGGTTTGAATTATTTTTTATAAAATCTTATTTTAAAATGGTTTACTATTACTTGTTTTCTAATATGTGAATAATGTATAGATACTCTTGTTTTTTATACAATTTTTTGTATTGGTATTCTTATAATTATAGAAGTAGAACAAATTGAGGAGAATTTTATGGGTCATATGGTATTTCTTTTTATTTAATAAGGATTTCATCTATTTTTCAAAATTATATATTAGGTAATATAAAGATATTTTTGCTTTCCTTTATGATTTGATTTATTATTTTTATTTATTTTAGTAGCTTAATTAATAGAGCAGTGCTTTGAAGCTGCATTGGTGAAAACTTTTCTTAAAATATAATTCATAAGAATTAGTTATCTTTTTTTTTAATGAAAATAAAATGTTTTATAAACTATATGAATTAAGAGACAAACGGATTTTAACCGCTTAAAAAATTAGTTAGCAGCTATTTTTTTCATTATCTCTTTTAATTGGAAAATTAATTTCAATTATTTTATTAACAATAAAATACCTCTGTTTGGTTTCAATTAAAACATGGATTATTATTCTAATTTTAGGTCGAAACTAAATGTAAGCTTTTACTTCTTTGTTATTTAAGATTAGTTTTGTCAACACCTTTTGATTGCAAATCAAATATTATAATTAAATATAATCCTATTAAATTATTTTGTTCAGTTTAATATTCCATTTATTCATTCATGGTATAAACCTAAAATTAAAATTATAATAAATAATATTGATGTTATTATTCAAATTTTTATTAGTGATGATTTTAAAGTTAGTGTTATAGGAAGAATAATAATAATTTCAATATCAAATACTAGGAAAATTACTGCAATTAAGAAAAAATGTATTGAAAATGGTAATCGTTTAAATGACATTGGATTAAATCCACATTCAAATGGTGTTGATTTTTGTCAGTCTGTAATAACTTTTTTTCTGCAAGTTACTATAATAATAATAACTAATAATATAATTATAATAATTGTTATTATATGAATTGTTGATAAATATATTATTTATTTTCTTGTGAAACTTTTAAGTTGGAAGCTTAATATACTTTTTATATTAAATAAATATCTACCTCATCAGTAAATTCTTAAATATAAGAATAATCACACAACATCTACAAAGTGTCAATATCATGCTGATGCTTCAAATCCTACATGATGGTTTTTAGAAAAATGTAGGTTTTTACCTCGTAAAAATGATACTATAATAAAGATTGTCCCAATAATTACATGTAACCCATGAAATCCTGTTGCCATAAAGAATGTTGAACCATATACTGAATCTGCAATAGAAAATGTTGATTCTAAGTATTCATACATCTGTAGTATTGAGAAATAAATTCCTAATGAAATTGTTATTAATATTGCTATATTTATTCTTTTATAATTTTTATTAATAAGGGAATGGTGAGCTCAGGTGATAGTAACTCCTGATCTTAATAAAATTATTGTATTTAATATAGGGATATTAATTGGGTTAAAAGTTATAATTCCTAGAGGAGGTCATTTTATTCCAATTTCTATTGCAGGAGATAATCTTCTATGGAAGAAGGATCAGAAAAAACTTAAGAAGAATAAAATTTCTGATGTAATAAATATAATTATTCCTATCTTTATTGAAATAACAACCTTATTAGTATGTAACCCTTGGAAAGTTGCTTCACGGGTGACATCTCGTCACCATTGAATTATTGTTAAAATGATGATTAATGTTCCTATTATTATTATATTTATTTGTGATAAATTGAATCATACAGCTAATCCTGTTAAAGTAGTTATTAATCCAATTGATCCTGTAATAGGTCAAGGTCTTTTATCAACTAGGTGAAATGGGTGGTTATTCATTTTAAATTTCTCTAGAGTATAATGTTATAAGTGTTATGAAAACATATGATTGAATTATAGCGACAGCTAATTCAAATATTATTAGGATTCTAAATATTAGTATTAATGAAATTAATATTATTATTGAATTATTATTTCCTAATAATGACATTAAAAGATGGCCCGCAATTATATTTGCAGTAAGTCGAACTGCTAAGGATGTTGGTCGGATAATATTTCTAATTGTTTCAATTATTACTATAAATGGTATTAAAATACCTGGAGTTCCTGTTGGAACTAGGTGACAAAATATTCTATTTGTTTTTATAATTCAGCCATATATTATTAGACCTAGTCATAATGGTAACGCTATTGCTAGTGAAAAGATTAGATGTGCTGATGACGTGAAAACGTGGGGTAGTAATCCTATTAAGTTATTTCATATAATTAGTATAAATAATCTAATTGAAATTAAGGAGGTCCCCCTATATTTTATAAGTATAAATATTTCTATATGAAGTTTTTTTATTAAAGTTGAGGTTAATCATCTAAATTTATTTTGAGTAAACCATATTTTATATGGTATTAGAATAATAAAAATTAAAGTTCTTAATCAATTTATAGATAGAATTCCTGTACATGGGTCAAAAACTGAGAATAAATTATTTATCATGTTCAATTATGTATTTTTGATGTTGATTTAACTTTTTTATTAATGGATTTTCTATAGTTAAAGTATAGAATATTTATTGATATTAATAATGTAATAATAAAAATTATTATTAAGGTAGTTCATCATATTGGAGATATTTGAGGCAAAAAGATTACTTAAAGGTATTTTATGTTTGACAATCATATGTTTTATTATAAACTAAATCTTTTCATTAAGAGTATTTGCTAATATACTATTTATTAGTTTAAGAGACCAATTCTTGCATTTAAGAGTCTTAATGAATAGTTTTTAATTCAGCTAATAAATGATTTTATATTAATTGATTCAAGTATAATTGGTATAAATCTGTGATTTGCACCACAAATTTCTGAGCATTGTCCGTAGAATAACCCTGGACGATTGCTAATTAAATTTCCTTGATTAATTCGGCCAGGTGATGCATCTACTTTAATCCCTAATGATGGAATTGTTCATGAGTGAATTACATCTGATGATGTTATTAATATTCGGACTTTATTATTATTAGGGATAACTACCCTATTGTCAGTTTCTAATAAGCGTAGTTCATTTCTATTTAAGTCATTTGATGGTTTCATATATGAATCAAATTCAATTTTTTTGAAATCAGAGTATTCATATGATCAGTATCATTGGTGACCAATTGTTTTAATTGTAATATTTGGTTTTGCTGTTTCTTCTAGTATGTATAAGATTTTTAAAGATGGTAGGGCAATAAAAATAAGTATAATAGCAGGTAAGATAGTTCATACTAGTTCAATTGTTTGACTTTCTAATATTATACGGTCGTTAAATTTGTTTATTATAATTGTAAATATTATGTATGAAACTCTAATTGTAATAATTAAAATGATTATTATAGTGTGGTCATGAAATATAATAAGTTGTTCTATTAAAGGTGAATTAGCATTTTGAAAATTTAAATTTGATCATGTTGCTATTTCTAATAAAATATTATTATTTATAAACAAATCTTAAGCTTGATGCATTTTTCTGCCATATTAGATTAATTACTTAGTAATAAATGGTAATTCAGCATATGAATGTTCTTCAGGTGGAGTTTGTTGTATTCATTCAATAGATATTTGATTATTAATTGATATTAATACAATACGTTTTCTTATTATTCTTTCTCATAAAATGAATATTATTATTAAAATTCTTATTAATGATATAATTCTTCCTGCTGAAGAAACAATATTTCATGATAGATATATGTCAGGGTAATCTGAATATCGTCGAGGAAACCCTCTTAATCCTAAGAAATGTTGTGGGAAGAATGTTAAATTGACCCCTAAAAATATTGTTATAAATTGAATTTTTAATCATTTTGTATTTATAGTTAATCCTGTAAATAGTGGGTATCATTGGATAAATCCGGCTATAATAGCAAATACAGCCCCTATGGATAGAACGTAATGGAAATGGGCTACTACATAATAAGTATCATGTAAAATTACATCAATTGATGAATTTGATAAAATAATACCGGTTAAACCACCGATAGTGAATAAAAATACAAAACCATAAGCTCATATTAGGGATACTCTTTTTTTTATGTTAGCACCTCTTATTGTAGCTAGTCAACTAAATACTTTAATACCTGTGGGTACGGCAATAATTATTGTGGCTGAAGTAAAGTACGCTCGAGTGTCTACATCTATTCCAACAGTAAATATATGGTGAGCCCATACTACAAACCCTAGTAAACCAATTGATATTATTGCATAAATTATTCCAATAAATCCAAATGATTGATTTTTACCTCTTTCTTGAGTTACAATGTGGGAGATTAAGCCAAATCCAGGTAGAATAAGAATGTATACTTCTGGGTGCCCAAAAAATCAAAATAAGTGTTGATATAAGATAGGGTCTCCTCCACCTGAAGGATCAAAAAAAGAAGTGTTTAAATTACGATCTGTTAATAGTATAGTAATTGCTCCTGCTAAAACTGGTAAAGATAATAGTAGTAAAATTGCTGTAATAAATGTTGATCATACAAATAATGGTGTTTGATCTAATTTTATTGCTAAAGGTCGTATATTTATAACAGTTGTAATGAAATTTACAGCTCCTAAAATTGAGGAAATTCCTGCTAAATGGAGTGAAAAAATAGCTAAATCAACTCTAGCCCCTGAATGGGCAATATTAGAAGATAGAGGTGGGTACACTGTTCAGCCAGTTCCTGCACCTATTTCCACTATTGAACTCATTAAAAGTAATGTTAATGAAGGTGGTAATAGTCAGAATCTTATGTTATTTATTCGTGGGAATGCTATGTCAGGAGCTCCAATTATTAAAGGAACTAATCAATTTCCAAAACCTCCAATTATAATAGGTATTACTATGAAGAAAATTATAATGAAGGCGTGAGAGGTAACAATTACGTTGTATATCTGATCATTATTAATAAGAGGGCCTGGTGTTGCTAATTCAATTCGAATAATTATTCTTAATATTATTCCTACTATTCCTGCCCAAATACCAAAAATGAAATATATGGTTCCAATATCTTTATGATTAGTCGAAAATAATCATTTTATCATTATTGATGTGTCTGATTAAGGTTGTAAACTGTAAATTTACCTATAGAATAAATTCTCTTCAATATAATCATTAAAGGTCTTATATTTTAACAAAAATATTAAATTGCAAGTTTAAAGATGATAAATAATCTAAGACTTGATTTAATACCCTTCATTTTCAACTTTGAAGGCTAATAGTTTACTTAACTTAAAGTCTTTAGTAAACCTTATATGTATCACTTTCTTAATATTACAATTGGTAGTGTTAATAAGTTAATTATTAATACTATAATTGAGGTTAATCTTAATTTAAATAATTTTATTTTATTTATGATTGAATAATTTATTATTCTTATAAATGATATTCGAAGGTAAAAAAATATGGTAATTAGAGATATTATAACTATCATTGATACTAAACTAATTATTTTAATTGAAATTAAATGTGTAATTACTATATACTTAATAGAAAACCCTAGTAAAGGGGGTATACCCCCCATGGATAAGATGTTTAATCATAGGGATATTTTATTTAATAAAAATTCAGATATTATAGATTGGTTTAAGAAATTAATTTTTCATTTAATTAAGTTAAAGATTAATATTAATATTATAAATGAATAAATTGTTAAGTAATAAATTCATATTAGATTAATTTTAATAATTGATATAATTAATCCTATATTGAAAATGGATGAGTATCCAATTAATTTCCTAAATGAATTTTGGTTTAACCCTCTAATTCTCCCTAGAATTATTGTTAATATAATAATTATTATAATTGTATTAGTTGTGTATCTTAATAATGTAATTGGTGCCACTTTATTGATGGTTAGGATAATTAATACTATCCATAAATTTAATCCTTCAATAACGGTTAATACTCAATTGTGGAAGGGGGCAACCCCTGTCTTGATTAATAATGAGGTTGTTAATATGTAATTATAATTATAGTCTCCCTTTATAATTATAATTAATATACTTATCATTAATATTGATGATCTAATTCTTTGTACAATGAAATATTTTATTGTAGATTCTGAGGATAAAACTAATCTAGAAATTATTATTGGGATAATAGAAATTAATGAGATTTCTAAACCACATCAAATGGTAATCCAGTTATTAGATCTAATTGATATAATAATTCCAATTATTATAGTTAATGAAAATAATAATTTTCTTGAATTAATATTTATTAAAAAGAAGGAGGGTTATACTCCTATAAGTAGGGTATGAACCTATTAGCTTAATTAGCTTATCTTTTTTGTGATTAAATGTATGATGCATATAGGATTTTGATTTCTAAAGGTAAGTTTAATTCTTAAACTCACAATGAAAGTAGGGTTACTACATGGTTTATTCTATCAAAATAATCCTTTTTCAGGCATTTCATT